TAATAAATTTCAAAATCCATTTCGTCGTCCAGTAGCGACAACCGTCTTTTTGATTGGTACGGTGGTAGCCCTTTGGTTGGGTATTGGCGCAACATTACCTATTGATAAATCCCTAACTTTAGGTCTTTTTTAAATTGATTCATTAATTGTGAAATAAAATATTACGACGTGTGTATCTAGGGAATAATCGCTTCAAAGTGACTTCTCCCTAGATACATCTAATTCTAAACAATTTAATTATGGATCGAGTCCAGATTTCTATATAGATTTAAAGATCTAAAAAACCATTTTTATCTTGTTTTGGAAAAAAAGATGAAAAAAATCCAACGGATTTAAAACTAATTTTTCGGTAAATCTATTTCAAACTGCTTTTCTAGAATGCCCAATATCTCTTTTACATCTTCTATATGAAAATGTTCAATTTTCATAAGATCCTCTTGAGTGTTATTCAAAAGATCCAATAATGTATATATATTGGATCTTTTGAGGCAATTATAGATTCTGGGAGGCAATTTTAATTGGTCAATAAAAATATATTTCAATGCAATTTTTTTTTTGTTTTTCCTTAGTTTAACCAATTTATCATGAAAGGTAAAAAGAGGTAAAGTAACCTTGTGTTGATTGTCGTCTAAATTTAAGTTTTCTTCTTCTGTATGGAAAAAAGGAATAAATAAATCAATCAAATTTCGGGACGCTTCATGAAGCGCTTCTTTCGGAGTTAAACTTCCATTTGTCCATATTTCGAGAAAAAGTATCTCTTGTTTTTCATTTCCATTCCCATAAGAATGAATGCTATGATTTGCATTTCGAACAGGCATGAATACAGCATCGATAGGATAACTTTTGTCTTGAAAGTTATTTGAACTTTTTATATGATATCCGCGATTCCTCTCAATTTGTAATCCAATACAAAAATCAATTGGTTCCGTCAAGCTAGCTATATGTTGTGTATTATCAACGATTTCCACATAAGTCGGTGAGATGATATCTTGAGCTGTTACATACCCAGGACCCTTAACACAAATAGACGCGTCACAAGTTCCGTATAAATTACTTCTCAATACTATTTCTTTCAAATTCATTAAAATTTCATGTACTGATTCTTGAATACCCACTATGGTAGAATATTCGTGTGGTATTTTATCAGATCTTGCACGTGTAATATATGTTCCTTCTATTTCTCCAAGTAAAGCTCTTCGCATCGCAATGCCTATGGTGTCGGCTTGACCTTTCATAAGTGGAGACAAAAGAAAACGTCCATAAGAAAGGCGCTTACTGTCTGTCCTTGATTCAACACACTTCCACTCTAGTGTCCGAGTAGATATTGTTACTTTCTCTCGAACCATAGTAATATTATTTGGTCGAATTGTTTATTTCTCTTGAAATTTTGTTAATGTTGATTTTTTTTACACGCGTCTTTTTTTAGGGGGTCTACAGCCATTATGTGGCATAGGAGTTACATCCCGTACAAAAGTTAATAGTATACCACTTCGACGAATAGCCCGTAATGCTGCATCTCTTCCAAGACCGGGACCTTTTATCATGACCTCTGCTCGTTGCATACCTTGATCGACTACTGTACGAATAGCATTTCCAGCTGCAGTTTGAGCAGCAAAAGGTGTCCCTCTTCTTGTACCCCGAAATCCACAAGTACCGGCAGAAGACCAAGAAATAACTCGACCTCTTACATCTGTAACAGTCACAATGGTATTATTGAAACTTGCTTGAACATGAATAACTCCTTTTGGTATTCTACGTGTATTCTTACGTGAACTAATACGTCCATTCCTACGCGAACCGATTCTTGGTATAGTTTTTGCCATATTTTATCATCTCATAAATATGAGTCATATAGATATATAGATAAATGGATATATCCATTTCTTGTCAAAACGGATCCTTTTTTTATTTGTAGATCGGGTCTTTTAGAAAGTCTTTTTTAGACTATCCTTGTCTTTGTTTATGTCTCGGGTTGGAACAAATTACTATAATTCGTCCCCGCCTACGGATTAGTCGACATTTTTCACAAATTTTACGAACAGAAGCTCTTATTTTCATATTTTTCATACCTTAACCTTAATTTTGAATCGACTTCTTGGAAGAAAATAAGTTTCTTGAAATTTTGAATTTCGAATCGTATTCCCACGAAAAGAAATATTAAAGTTAAAAAACCACCTAATCATTCGAATCTTTGTTGCGGAGTCGATAAATAATACGCCCTCTGCTTGAATCATAACGACTTACTTCAATTTTGACTCTATCTCCTGGCAGTATCCGTATAAAACTACGTCGGATCTTTCCTGAAACATAACCTAAAATAAGATCCTCATTATCTAAACGAACCCGGAACATACCATTGGGAAGCGATTCAGTAATTAAACCCTCATGAATCCATTTTTGTTCTTTCATTCCGGGTAAAACCTCCTTAAAGTATTAACGAATGTAGGAGGAACAAGATTATACACTTCGCATTTTTTTTTAGTTTTTTTTCACAACAAATAGGAAGTTTCGTATCCAATGCGGATATAAGAAGGATTACCATATATAACACAAAATTTCTCCGCCTATTCCTTTTAGTCGAGCCTCTCGGTCTGTCATTATACCTTGAGAAGTGGAAAGAATTACAATTCCTATTCCGCCTAAAATTCTAGGAATTCTTTGATAATTAGAATAGATTTGTAAACCAGGTCGGCTGATCCGTTTTAAATTTAAAAGATTTCTATAGGGCCCTTTTCTATTTCGTCTATGTTGCAGGGTTGAAACCAAAAAATATTTGTCGCTTTCTCGATGTTTCCTCACATTTTCGATAAAACCTTCTCGTAAAAGTATTTTAACAATGTTTTCGGTGATATTAGCGGATGCTATTCGAAGGACTCTTTTTCTATCCATATCAGCATTGCGTATAGAGGTTAATATGTCAGCAATAATGTCTTTACTCATAATGGAGTAAAATTCTTGTTGTCCAAAAATTTTGATATAATCAACATGTTTTTTGCTTTTTTTTACTTAATTTTATTTGTTTATGAATAAAAATTATATTATTAAATTAAAAGTATATGCGTAAAACACAATCTACTAAATTAATTTGAATCTATTTCTTTGCTAATACTCTACTATAACTATATCATAGTCTCATCTTATATTTTAAGACTATTATAATACCTCGGGCGCCAATGAAACTATTTTAGTAAAGTTTAAATGCCTCAATTCCCGGGCGATTGCACCAAAAACGCGAGTTCCTTTAGGATTTCCTTCTTGATCAATGACAACTGCGGCATTGTCATCATATCGTATTATCATACCGTTGTCACGTTTCAATTCCTTACGGGTACGTACAATTACAGCTCTGACCACTTCTGATCTTTCTAGGGGCATATTTGGTACTGCTTCTTTAATCACAGCAACAATAACGTCACCAATATAAGCATATCGACGATTACTAGCTCCTATGATTCGAATACACATCAATTCTCGAGCCCCGCTGTTATCTGCTACATTCAAATGTGTCTGGGGTTGAATCATTTTTTTATTTGTTGTTTCAATGCAAAAAAAAAAGAAAGAAATATTCTTTGTCAAAAGAAAAAAAGAAACCTTGCCTTTTTCATTCCCAAGCTCTATTTTCTTTGGTTCTACACTCTTATCCCAAAATAATAAATTGAGTTTTGATAGGCATTTTGGACGCTGCTATTGAAATTGCTTTTCTGGCTATATTTTCTGCGACTCCGTCCATTTCATAAAGTATTCGACCTGGTTTAACAACAGCTACCCAATATTCAGGAGAGCCCTTACCCGAACCCATACGTGTTTCTGCGGGTCTTACTGTAACCGGTTTGTCCGGAAATATACGTACCCATATTTTTCCACCACGACGTGCATTTCGTGTCATTGCCCGACGCCCTGCTTCTATTTGTCTAGATGTGATCCAAGCGGGTTCAAGCGCTTGAAGAGCATATTTACCGAAACTAATATGGTTACCTCGATAAGACATTCCCTTCATTCGTCCTCTATGTTGTTTACGGAATCTGGTTCTTTTAGGGTTATAGTTGATGGTTGTTTCTGAATTCCATCTCTACTACAGAACCGGACGTGAGAGTTTCGTCTCATCCAGCTCCTCACGAATAAAAGGATTCAAAATATTTAATTTGAATTGAAATATGTTTAAATATGTTTAATGAATAATAGATGAAATTGCGAGATTCTTTGATATTTTGTCTAATCTATTAGTCATTTGTATATATCTTGTACCTTGTTTAGGTATTTTGGATATATAACTAAACATATTAAATATATATTTCTATTTATTTTTGATTTTTATCAAAAATATTCTTTTTTTTTAGAACATAATGCATTTTTTTCGTTTTCTCGTATCGGATTGCCCTAAATCCAAAATTTAGCAATCCAAAAAATAACGTTTTCGCGGGCGAATATTTACTCTAATATCTATTTCAGTTGTAAATTACGTCTGAGATCAGAATAGATAAATTGTTTCTCGTTTCCTTTCGCCATCCCGACCAATGAATTGTTAGGCTTTGGTTTCAATAAAATCTTCTGCATTCATGGGTTCCATCGTTCCCATTGCTTCTTGTTTAATGGTTAGGTCTTAATTCTACAACGGAGCTCTTAATTAAATTTGTTCTTGAGTCAATTTTCTTAATCTTTATTGGCTCAGGGCTCTTGGTTTTTTTGTTCTATATCTATCATTTAATTATGTATGAATCAGTATGAATGCTTTATTACATTGCCTTTTATGAGATGACTCATAGACCTTACATATTGGAATTCTATATCATCGATATTCTTTTTCCCTCTTTCTCTCACCCCTCTACCCACACCTTTTTTCTATATTCTGGTTCACAACTTAGAATCAGATTTTTTCTTTTTTTAGTTTATGAAAAAGAGATTTCAGTTGCTACAATGATATGAATAATCTATCATATCTTGACTGATTTGTTGGATTTAGATAATGCGAAGTAATGAGTTGGTTTTTAGTTCTATAGTTA